GCAATTTGTGCAACCAGATGTACATACAATATGCATGGGAGCAGCCGCTTCAATGGGATCTTTTATCCTGGTCGGAGGAGAGATTACCAAACGTCTAGCATTCCCTCACGCTTGGCGCCAATGAGGCTTTTATTTGAGAGAAAAAAGAAGACTATGCCTTCGCCATATGAAATATGAATATTAAGTAATAATAGCATGGCACTTTGAATTCGATATAAGGAATTTTGTTTTCAAAACATTAGATTATGTATCGAGAGAGTAATATGAGAAAAAGGTATTTCCTATTTTATTATCGGAAGTCCAGTTCAGCGTCACAAACTTTTTTTCACACCAGGGGTCTCTTAACTTATAGAGCGAAAAAAAAATAAGATTCTTTTTTCCTTAGTTTATTTGATCAAATAAAAAAGCAACTTTGGGATTGCTGAATGACAGACAAATCACAGACAAAAAAATATAATAAATATATAAAGCAACGGAGCCATCATAGTATTTTTGAATTCCTCCGAAAGGAAGGGTGGTAAGTTGATCATTTACCGACCGGGGTCTGATCGATCCTATTTTTTTATTTCTTTGATGAAAGGTAAGGGTCAATTTTATTGTAAAGCCGTATGCAATGCATAATGCCCGTACGGTTGTTCAATTCTATCTTTTTTTCTTGTTATTCTTTTATGTTTCTTTTATCTTCCCCTCATCATACGAAATAGAGAAACCTTTTATTATCTTATATCATCAGGGTAATGATCCATCAACCTGCTGGTTCTTTTTCTGAAGTAGCAACGGGAGAATTCATCCTGGAAGTGGGAGAACTGCTGAAACTGCGTGAAACCCTGACAAGGGTTTATGTACAAAGAACGGGCAAACCCATATGGGTTGTATCCGAAGACATGGAAAGAGATATTTTTATGTCAGCAACAGAGGCCCAAGCTTATGGGATTGTTGATCTTGTAGCGGTTGAATGACAATAGCCTGTATTTCGCGTCAATTCGTGATTTGAAGTTAACCCTGCCGAGTTTAATATTCTTTAATATTCTATGACTTTTATTTACTCTTCTATTGAATCTATTGAATAAAAGTAATTCAAAATCATCCGGTTAGGATCGATCTAAACCAGCCCATTATGTATATGATTCAACATGCCAACGATTAAACAACTTATTAGAAATACAAGACAGCCAATTAGAAATGTCACAAAATCCCCCGCGCTTCGGGGATGCCCTCAGCGTCGAGGAACATGTACTAGGGTGTATGTGCGACTCGTTCAGATCATAAACTAGAACAAAGGAAAGAGAACAATGTTCGAATATCAATGATCAAATAGGATAGAAGGGAAAAACGAACTACATTTCCTATCTAAAAATAAGAAAATGAATCAGATCCCTTTTATTGTGTATGAAATTTATGGTTTCTATTGGTGTAAATCCACTCACCTCAATTCAAGATGAGAAGCAGTTCTCCATTGGTAGCAAATGGCTATCCATTAAGCGGAGGAAATCTTAGTTAACATAGACGCCTCTTGTAAGAACGGACTAACAGGGTCAGCTACCCAGCCAACCTTCATAATTAAATACCGTTACTGTATAGGTAGAGCTCGTTGTGAAAGACCTATTACTGAATAATTCATGGGTAGAGCCGAAGAATGTGAACTATACAAGTTAGCAATAACATTGATTAAATGAAGTAAAGGCTCCGGTGTATAGAGAAGACCTCACCGTTTAAGAAGTAACCATAGAAACGATGGAATCCACTATTTCTTTATCAGTGCTATTTTTTTAATACCTAGTATATATAGTACAATTTCGTATTTCGAGGTGAAATGCCTAGAAAAAATAAAAAATAGTGATTGGGAAGGTTATAGTAGCCAAAGCCATTGGAATTTTTAGTTTATACATTGGAAAAATCCGTTTTGTTATTAATATACTAGGAAAGGGGCAAAAGAATAACTAAAAGAAAGGAAATCTATTAGTTATTCGTTAAAGTTTCATTTATTCAATGACCAGAATTAGACGGGGATATATCGCTCGGAGACGTAGAACAAAAATTCGTTTATTTGCATCAAGCTTTCGGGGGGCTCATTCAAGACTTACTCGAACTATTACTCAACAAAAAATAAGAGCTTTGGTTTCGGCTCATCGGGATAGGGATAAGCAAAAAATCAATTTTCGTCGTTTGTGGATCACTCGAATAAATGCAGCAATTCGTGAAAGGGGGGTATGCTATAGTTATAGTAGATTAATAAATGATCTGTACAAGAGACAGTTGCTTCTTAATCGTAAAATACTTGCACAAATAGCTATATCAAATAGGAATTGTCTTTATATGATTTCCAATGAGATCATAAAAGAAGTAAGTTGAAAGGAATCCACCGGTTAAAGGGAGTTGCCCGGAGAATGAACTCCGGGAGGGTCGAATAAAAATAAAATAAAAATGAATAGAATATGATAAAATATATATGAGAAAGTAGTAAAAATAAATATGAATCAACACGTTCAATAAAAAAATT